TACAAAATTTAGCTTTAATCAATGATCTAATTAGAAGAATAATTGGAACTATTGTCTCAAGATTTTTCATAACAATTTCAATTAGAAATGAATTTTGCAACATTTGACTCCGTACCACTGAAAGATTTAACTGCATATTTAAAAAATAGCCCAAAAAGTGAAATGAATGTTCGGATAATTGATTTATATGGATCGTTCCTGGTTGAGACCAAACATCAAAATGACATTGCCATAAATAAATAAAATAGTATTTCCATTTATTCATCAAAAGAGGCGTATTCTTTGAAACCAGAATTGATTTTTCTTGATATCTAACATAATGGATGAAAGGATCCTTGAAGAATGATAAGGTATACGAAAAATTCTTATCAACGACTTGTACAAGATGTTCTATTTTTGTACAGAAATAAATTCGTTCAAAAAGAACGCAAAAAGATTCTAATCGTAAATGAGAGGATTTCTTACGTAGAAAAAAAAAGATATATTCATATTCCCATACATATAAATTATATAGGAACACGAAAAATCTTGGATTACTTTTTGAATGAAAAAAAATAGAAATGGATTTCTTTGAATTAATAAGACTATTCCAATTACAATAATAATAAAACAATCTTAATAAATGAAAGAAAGAGATATCTTTCATCCAGTATCGAAGGATTTGAATCAAGATTTCCAGATGGATAAGATAGGGTATTTCTATATCTGACTTATAATTTAAATATGTAAATTTATCTTCGAAAAGGGGAAAAATGGAATGAATTGATCGCAAATTATAAAAATATTTTATGATTTCTCCCCCCCCTAAAGAAAAACTAAATTGTAGGGAAAATGGAATTTCCACGACAACAACAAAACCTTCTAATATTATTTGAGAATAAAAATTATTGTTATATCCCCAAAATGGATTTTTGTTAGACTCATTAGCATAAATGATCAAATGAGTCTGTTGATACATTCGAGTAATTAAACGTTTTACAATTAGTAAACTAGATTTATTGTCATAACCTATATTTTCTACAAAAATGGATCTATTTAAATCATGATCATAAGCAAGTCCATAAATATACTCCCGAAAAATAAGTGGGTATAGGAAGTCATGATGGCGAGATCTATCTAGTTCTAAATATACTTGATATTCCTCCATTTAATGATAAAAAATAATATTTGATCAAAGGATGAGGGATTCATTGGATTATCAAATGATACGTAGTGCGATACGATCAAAACAGGGTATTCTATATATATTAATTATATACATTTATATATTCATTATATACATTAATTCGAATTCTAGAATTCGAATAAAAAATAATAAAAATGAATATAAATAGATACCTAGAAAATAAGTAAAACCCATCAACAGATTCTCTCTCCTCGCTTTTTCCATATAATTGTTATAGGATAACAAGCTAGTTAGAAATCCTTTATTTAATTTCTTATTTTTTTTTTCTCAGCCCAATCGCTCTTTTGATTTTGGAAAAAAAAATGTCTTTATCAATATACTCTTTTTTTTACACATTTACCACTACCTCATAATATAATGGAAAATAGCTATATAGTTAGGATTCCTAACAAAAATAAATAATCCCATTCATGGGAAAAGCTTTTCCCACATCAAGCACTAATTTATTTTTAACATACAATTAGATGGGGTAATCATTCAAATGAAAAAGAAATGAAAGCTCGTTGCTTTTTGTTTCCCTATAATTGGAGCTGCCAAGCTCTATCCCTTTATTAATTAAACCCAACTGAATTTTTTTTGTTCCAAGCCAAAAATTCAAACAAAAAATTTGGCCGGATTTAATTAAAATGAAATATTTTTAAAATTCGCCATTGATACGACATGCTACTTTTTCCATTCATTCCCTTCTGGATCAGTCGTGGTCTTACAAACTCTACCGATGGTATGGACGAACCAATTACTTCATAAAAATGTGTAAAAAAAGGAGTCGCTCTTAAAAGCCGAGTACTCTACCATTGAGTTAGCAACCCCAATAGAATTCTTAAAATAGAATGAGTGTGTATATCCAATTGCAAAATAAAAACAACAAAAATAAAAGATTCCATTTTATACTATGTTATACATTTATATATATAGTTTTTTATTTACCTTTCAATCAAAAAAGAACTTCTTGTTTGTATCGCAGAAAATCTAACCACCCCACCATTTTATTTTATATTTGAATTAAGTAAATAAAAAAGTCTATGGAACGTAAGGAAATAGATACATTTATTCACGATCGAATTATACTTGTTTGATACACTGTTGTCAATATTAGTGTCGAAAAAAGAATACAATCTAGAAAACAAACAAATTCATTTTTTTATCTAATAAATATCATAAATATCAGGTAGATCCATATAACCATTTATCTATTCCATTTTAACTCTTATTAATAAAAAATAAAAGAATATATATTTTAATATAAAATATATTTACAAATAAAAAAAGGATATTCTAGTAAGTATATTATATAAGTAATAAGTATTCAAAATA